CGAAATAATACCTGGAGCGGGTGATTCAATTAATCGAGATTCAGAAGCTGAAATTTCACCTCGACCATCAATAGGTTTAGCCAGGGCATTTATAACACGACCCAAATAAGCCTCGCTTACTGGTATCTGAGCAATTTTTCCTGTTGCTTTTACAGAACTTCCCTCTTGTATCATTAAACCGTCACCCATTAATACAACACCAACATTATTTGATTCCAAATTCAGAGCAATGCCTATTGTACCCTCTTCAAATTCTACTAATTCACCTGCCATTACTTCATCAAGACCATAAATACGAGCGATGCCGTCGCCTACTTGAAGTACGGTACCGATATTTACAATCTTTACTTCTCTATTATATTGCTCAATACGTTCACGGATAATATTACTAATTTCGTCGGCTCTAATTGTTACCATGATTTTTTCTTAATTTTTTTTGGAAGAAAAAAAATAATGCCTACTGTAAAAAAGGACTAATCAGTTATTTCTTTCAGCGCCCCAAACATGCCAATATTAGCACTAATGGTACGTAAATGTAACTCCTTGTTCAAACAACTATTCAGAGTTCCTAGAGCTCCTTGTAAAGCTTGTTGGAAAACCCGTTGTCGGACTTGATTAATCGCTCTTTGTTGTTCAAAATGAATGGTTTCATTTTTGTAATTTTCTAATTGTTCCAAAGTCTTATAAGTTGAATTAATCAAATTCAATTTTTCTCGTTCTATCTCAGAGTATCCATTCACTCGAAACTGATCTGCCTCCATTTCAACTTTCCGTAAGCGGGCCCGGGCTTTTTCCAGCCGTTCAATGGCCCCCTCCTGCAGTTCTTCTGAATTTCGAATAGTATTCAGGATCCTCAATTTTCGATTATCTAATAAATCACTTAATGAAAGTAGATTATCTTTCCATTCATCTCAAAACTTCCATAATCCCTTCCCGAACCAAACATGAATTTTTCGATTCATTTGGCTCTCACACTCAATTACTTCAACTACTTATGTATGGTGTATGGGGGGTTCCCATATCTTTTTTTTTAATGTAATGAGCCTATCCTCTCCCTCTCTTCTCTATTCAGATTCCAAAATGGCACGACTGATCAATAATCCAAGACCAGAATATTCGGAGGACTCTTCTGACCAACCAAAACAAAAATAGATAATTGTCAGCAAAGTTGTTTCTTTTTTTCTTCAAATCCAAAGAATTCTTCTTACTTTATACATAGGTCGTCGATTCAGCATAAAAAAGGTTGGTTGAAATACCCATTTTTCCAATATTTTCCAATAAAAGGGTCAAATCATTTTATCGACATGAGTGTTTTAGATCGAAAAAAAAATTCTAATTATTCATTTTGAAAAACATTTCTATTCTATATTAACATAGTAGTAGAAAGAGTACCATGCTGCGTCTGGACTTCAAATGGTTTAGCTTTAACCATGTTAATGGTTCCGTATTGTTGGTTTGGTTGATAGAGAATCAAAGTCGATTTACCAATGAATCGCGAAATGCTATGGTTCTTAAATATGATTTTCAATTTATTCAAATTTATTCAGAAGTAATTCGCGGAATCATGCACTTTTTTCGGTCCTAGTTATAACGAAAAAAAGTGCAGCTGGTTGGATCCAGCCTATTCTTGAAATAAACAACTCGCACACACTCCCTTTCCAAAAAAGATCAATACACCAAGCACTACACTTAGATTTATTGGATTTGTTGCTAAAATATCGGTATTAACCCCGAAACTCCCGGCAAATGGCCAGTGAACCAAGGAAACGAAAGAATCGGTTACATTTTTCATATGATCTCCTCTTTTAGATAGACTAAAAAAAAAAGGAACTCTGTTTCTGTTCTTTTTTTTTTTTTGTATCACTTCACCTTTTTTCTACTTTTTATATTTCTATATATTTTTTTTCTACTTTTTCTATTTCTATATATTTATTGAATTTCTATTTATTTTTTTTATTTACCTATTAGAAATGTTTTCGAAATGTTGTTTTTTTTTTTCAATTGGAAATTCCCAATAACAATAATAATGATACTTATTCGAATTAGGGACCAGGTCTCATGTCAATTGTAAAAAACCTCATTTGTTCCAACACCCCTTCCTTAAAAAAAGGCTTTCCTTTAGAGTAGAAAAGAAAGGCGAAAGAAGAAAGGGAGTCGGTATGCTTATGCTAATTCCTCATCCTCAAATTAGTACTTCCCATGGAGTATTGTCCCAACGAATAGGTAATTGTAGGAGTGAAATCTTGATATAATTTATATAATTTGAAAAAGCAAGGAACACAGGTCTCTAAATACGACAAAAAAATACGTAATTTTCATATTTATAGGATTAAACAAAAGGATTCGCAAATAAAAGCGCTAATGCTACAACCAGTCCATAAATTGTTAAAGCTTCCATAAAAGCCAGACTAAGCAATAAAGTACCTCGTATTTTTCCCTCTGCCTCAGGTTGTCTCGCGATACCTTCTACAGCTTGGCCCGCTGCAGTACCTTGACCAAC